CGCGAGACTATGCTTGGCAAACGGGTTGATTATTCGGGACGTTCAGTCATTGTTGTAGGTCCCTCGCTTTCATTACATCGATGCGGATTGCCTCGCGAAATAGCAATAGAGCTTTTCCAGACATTTGTAATTCGTGGTCTAATTAGACAACATCTTGCTTCAAACATAGGAGTTGCTAAGAGTAAAATTCGGGAAAAAGAGCCCATTGTATGGGAAATACTTCAGGACGTTATGCAGGGGCATCCTGTATTGCTGAATAGGGCACCCACTCTGCATAGATTAGGTATACAGGCATTCCAACCCATTTTAGTGGAAGGACGTGCTATTTGTTTACATCCATTAGTTTGTAAGGGATTCAATGCAGACTTTGATGGGGATCAAATGGCTGTTCATGTACCTTTATCGTTGGAGGCGCAAGCGGAGGCTCGTTTACTTATGTTTTCTCATATGAATCTCCTGTCTCCAGCTATTGGAGATCCCATTTCCATACCAACTCAAGATATGCTTATGGGACTCTATGTGTTAACAAGCGGAAATCGTCGAGGTATTTATGCAAATAGGTATAATCCAAGTAATCGCAGAAATTATCAAAATGAAAGAATTGACGATAATAGTGATAAGTATACGAAAGAACCCTTTTTTTGTAATTCCTATGATGCAATTGGAGCTTATTGGCAGAAAAAAATCCATTTAGATAGCCCTTTATGGCTCCGGTGGCAACTAGATCAACGCCTTATTGCTTCAAGAGAAACCCCCATCGAAATTCACTATGAATCTTTGGGGACCTATCATGAGATTTATGGACACTATCTAATAGTACGAAGTATAAACAAAGAAATTCTTTGTATATACATTCGAACCACTATTGGTCATATTTCTCTTTATCGAGAAATTGAAGAAGCTATACAAGGCTTTTGTCAAGCCTGCTCCGATGGTTTTAATCATAGGGATCGAAACTAAGTAATTCTATACTACACTATTGGAGCAAATTCAGATCTAGTTGGTTCCACTCGAACCATAGTTCCTGAATTTCTATACGAATTCAAATCGAGAAAAGGAAGTTTTCCAATCATTAACTCAAATCCATTGTCGAACCCTACTCAGCGGAATATGGAGGTACTTATGGCCGAACGGGCCAATTTGGCCTTTCACAATAAAGTGATAGATGGAACTGCCATTAAACGAATTATTAGCAGATTAATAGATCACTTCGGAATGGCATATACATCACACATCCTGGATCAAGTAAAGACTGTGGGTTTCCAGCAAGCCACTGCTACATCCATTTCATTAGGAATTGATGATCTTTTAACAATACCTTCTAAGGGGTGGTTAGTCCAAGATATTGAACAACAAAATTTGATTTTTGAAAACCAACATCGTTATGGAAATGTACACGCGATAGAAAAATTACGCCAATCCATTGAGGTATGGTATGCTACAAGTGAATATTTGCGATATGAAATGAATCCTAATTTTAGGATGACGGACCCTTTTAATTCAGTCCATATAATGTCTTTTTCGGGAGCTAGAGGAAATGCATCTCAAGTACACCAATTAGTAGGTATGAGAGGATTAATGTCGGATCCACAAGGGCAAATGATTGATTTACCTATTCAAAGCAATTTACGCGAGGGACTTTCGTTAACAGAATATATCATTTCTTGCTATGGAGCCCGAAAGGGAGTTGTGGATACCGCTGTACGAACATCAGATGCTGGATATCTTACGCGCAGACTTGTTGAAGTAGTTCAACACATTGTTGTACGTAGAACAGATTGTGGGACCACCCGAGGTATCTCTGTGAGTCCTCGAAATAGGATGACACCGGAAAGAATTTTTATCCAAACATTAATTGGTCGTGTATTAGCAGACAATATCTATATGGGTTCACGATGCATTGCTATTCGAAATCAAGATATTGGGATTGGACTTGTCAATCGATTCCTAAACTTTCGACCACAACCAATATCTATTCGAACTCCTTTTACTTGTAAGAGTACGTCTTGGATCTGTCGATTATGTTATGGCCGGAGTCCTACTCATGGTGACCTGGTGGAATTGGGCGAAGCTGTAGGTATTATTGCGGGTCAATCCATTGGAGAGCCGGGTACTCAACTAACATTAAGAACGTTTCATACCGGTGGAGTATTCACAGGGGGTATCGCCAACCATGTACGAGCCCCTTCTAATGGAAAAATAAAATTTAATGAAGACTTGGTTCATCCCACACGTACACGTCATGGGCACCCTGCTTTTCTATGTTATATAGACTTGTATGTAACTATTGAGAGTCAAGATACTCTACATAACGTGACTATTCCACCAAAAAGTTTTCTTTTAGTTCAAAATGATCAATATGTAAAATCAGAACAAGTGATTGCTGAAATTTGCGCGGGAGCATACACTTTGAATTTGAAAGAGAAGGTTCGAAAACATATTTATTCCGACTCAGAAGGAGAAATGCACTGGAGTACCGATGTATACCATGCACCTGAGTTTACGTATAGTAATGTCCATCTATTACCAAAAACAAGCCATTTATGGATATTAGCCGGAAGCTCGTGCAAATCCAGTACCAGTAGAGGCACTTTTTCACTACATAAGGATCAAGATCAAATGAACGCTCATTCTCTTTCTGTGGAAAGAAGATCTATTTCTAGTCCATCAGCAAATAATGATCAAGTTAAATATAAATTCTTTAGTTCAAATCTTTTGGATAAAAACGAAAGTTGGATTCCTGATTATTTAAAACTTAATCGAATTCTAGATACTGCTTATTCTAATCGCATATATCCTGCTATTCTTCACGAGAATTCGGATTTATTAGCAAAAAGGAGAAAAAATAGATTCATCATTCCATTTCAATCCATTGAAGAGCGGGAGAAAGAAATAATGACCAACTCCGGCCTCTCAATTGAAATGCCTATAAATGGTATTTTACGTAGAAATAGTGTTTTTGCTTATTTCGACGACCTCCAATATCGAAGAAAGAGTTCCGGAATTATTAACTATGGGGCTATAGGCATGCATTCAATTGTCAAAAAAGAAGATTTGATTGAGCATCGCGGAGTCAAAGAATTAAAGCCAAAATATCAAATGAAAGTCAATCGTTTTTTTTTCATTCCCGAAGAAGTGTATATTTTACCCGAATCTTCTTCCTTAATGGTACGGAACAATAGTCTGATTGGAATAGATACACAAATCACTTTTAATATAAGAAGTCGGGTAGGTGGATTGGTTCAAGTGGAGAAAAAAAAAAAAAAATGGGAACTCAAAATATTTTCTGGCGATATCCATTTTCCGGGAGAGGCAGATAAGATATCCAAACACAGTGGGATTGGGATACTACCCCGAACGGTAAAAATAAATTCTAAGGAATCCACAAAAGTTAAAACCTGGATCTATGTCCAATGGATTACACCGAGTAAGAAAAAGTCTTTTGTTTTGGTTCGTCCAGTAATCATATATGAAATAGCGGACGGTATAAATCTAGAAACACTTTTCTCCCAGGATCTATTGCAAGAAAAGGATAATCTGAAACTTCGAGTTGTGAATTATCTTCTATATGGAAATAGTAAACCAATTCTGGTAATCTCTGACACAAGTATTCAATTAGTTCGTACTTCTTTAGTATTGAATTGGGAACAAGACAAAAAGAATTCTTCTGTCGAAGAGGCCCGTGCTTCTTTTGTTGAAGTAAGTACAAATGGTCTGATTCAGGATTTCCTAAGAATAAACTTAGTAAAATCCGACATTTCATATATCAGCAGAAAAAGGAATGATTCATCAGGTTCCGAATGGATTTCCGCTAATGGGTCAGCTCGGACCACTATTAATCCATTTTTTTCCATTTATTCCAAGACAAAAATTCAACAATCACTTAAATTTAAACAAAATCAAGGAACTATTATTACATTATTGAATAGAAATAAGGAATGCCAATCTTTGATAATTTTGTCATCATTTAATTGTTTTCGAATAGATCCATTTAAAAATCAAAAAGATTACAATGTAATAAAAGAAGCAATTAAAAGAGATTCTCGAATTCCAATTAGGAATTCTTTGTTGGGCCCTTTAGGAACAACTCTTCAAATTTCAAATTCTTTTTCATTTTACCATTTAATAACTCATAATGAGGTCTCAGTAACGAAATATTTTAAACTTGACAATTTAAACAAGGCTTTTCAATTAATTAAATATTATTTAATGGATGAAAACCGCGGAATTGGGAATCCCGATCCGTGTGCTAGCCGCGTTTTGAATCCATTCAATTTGAATTGGTATTTTCTCCATCATAATTATAATCATAATTATTGTGAAAAAGAATTCACAATAATTAGTCTAGGAGAGTTTATTTGTGAAAATGTATCTATATCCAAAAAAGGACCAGAATTAAAATCGGGTCAAGTTATAATTGTTCACCTTGATTCTGTAGTAATAAGATCTGCTAAACCTTATTTGGCCACTCCGGGAGCAACTGTTCATGGCCATTATGGAGAAATCCTATATGAAGGAGATACATTAGTTACATTTCTATATGAAAAATCAAGATCTGGTGATATAACGCAAGGTCTTCCAAAAGTGGAACAAGTCTTAGAAGTGCGTTCGATTGATTCAATATCCACAAACCTAGAAAAGAGAGTTGAGGGTTGGAACGAGTGTATAACAAGAATTATTGGAATTCCTTGGGGATTCTTGATTGGTGCGGAGCTAACTCTAGTGCAAAGTCGTATCTCTTTGGTTAATAAGATCCAAAAGGTTTATCGATCCCAGGGGGTACAAATCCATAATCGGCATATAGAAATTATTGTACGTCAAATAACATCCAAAGTTTTGGTTTCAGAAGATGGAATGTCTAATGTTTTTTTACCCGGAGAACTAATTGGATTGTTGCGAGCGGAACGAACGGGACGCGCTTTGGAAGAAGCAATTTGTTACCGAGCCATATTATTGGGAATAACGAGAACATCTTTGAATACTCAAAGTTTCATATCCGAGGCGAGTTTTCAAGAGACTGCTCGCGTTTTAGCAAAAGCTGCTCTCCGTGGTCGTATCGATTGGTTGAAAGGCCTGAAAGAAAATGTTGTTCTAGGTAGTATGATCCCTCTTGGTACGGGATTCAAAGGATTAGTACACCCCTCACGGCAATATAAAAGCATTCCTTTGAAAACCAAAAGGAAGAATTTTTTCGAGGGGGAAATGAGAGATATTTTGTTCCACCACAGGGAGTTATTTGCTTCTTGTATTTCAAAAAATTTCTAGGATACAATACAGTAGAACAATCATGTAAATTTATAGGATTTAATGATTCCTGGATTCCTGAGTCAGATTCATCCGTTTAGTTTACCTATTGGTGTGGTGATCCTGTGATTTGTTTTTGTTATATTAAGAGCAATTAAAGAAATTCAATTAATATAAAGAAATAAATAGAATAAGAGTAGAGTAAGGAATAGAAAGAAATTAATCGCTTGGATCGTCTACCAACGTCCAATCTCCGGGAAAAGAGAAGGTTCCGTCGGAACAATTATTTATTTCAGGGTGTCTCATCTCTCTTTTTCAAAGCAAAAAAAGAGAGAGGGAGTGTGGGGAAAAATGATAAGAAGAAGATATTGGAACATTAATTTGGAAGAGATGCTGGAAGCAGGAGTTCATTTTGGTCATGGTATTAAAAAATGGAATCCGCGAATGGCACCTTATATCTCTGCAACGCGTAAAGGTATTCATATTACAAATCTTACTAGAACTGCTCGTTTTTTATCAGAAGCTTGTGATTTAGTTTTTGATGCAGCAAGTAGAAGAAAACAATTCTTAATTGTTGGTACAAAAAAAAAAGCAGCGGATTCAGTAGTGCGGGCGGCAAAAAAAGCTCGATGTCATTATGTTAATAAAAAATGGCTCGGGGGAATTTTAACGAATTGGTCCACTACAGAAATGAGACTTCAACAGTTCAGGGACTTGAGAAGGGAACAAAAGACAGGGGGATTCAACCGTATTCCAAAAAGGGATGCGGCTCGATTCAAGAGACAGTTATCTCACTTGCAAACATATCTAGGCGGGATAAAATATATGACGGGATTGCCCGATATTGTAATAATCATTGATCAGCAAGAAGAATATACGGCCCTTCGAGAATGTATCACTTTGGGGATTCCAACGATTTGTTTAATTGATACAAATTGTGACCCGGATCTGGCAGATATTCCGATTCCTGCAAATGATGATGCTATAGCTTCAATCCGATTAATTCTTAACAAATTAGTATTTGCAATTTGTGAAGGTCATTCTAGCTATATACGAGATCCCTGATTAATAATAAGATAAATAATATTAGATAAATAAATTGTTTTGTGAAACCAATACAATAAAGTTATGGAATCGGTTACTATTCCTGAATTGCGCAAAAGAGATCAAAATAACTGGGAATAGTATGGAATTAGCTCGTGTCCAAAAAATAGACAATTCAAGTGGGCAAGTTGAAAAAACGAAGGTTGAATCAAAATAATTTCTTTAAAAGTTTTCTTTCAGAGGGCAATATGAATGTTGTATCATGTTCCATCAGCACATTAAAGGGGTTATATGATCTATCCGGTGTGGAAGTCGGCCAGCATTTCTATTGGAAAATAGGGGGTTTCCAAGTCCATGGCCAAGTACTTATAACTTCTTGGGTTGTAATTGCTATTTTATTAGGCTCGGCCATTGTAGCTGTTCGGAATCCACAAACCATTCCGACCGACGGTCAGAATTTCTTTGAATATGTCCTTGAATTCATTCGAGACGTGAGCAAAACCCAGATTGGAGAAGAATATACTCCATGGGTTCCTTTTATTGGAACTCTGTTTCTATTTATTTTTGTTTCTAATTGGTCAGGGGCGCTTTTACCTTGGAAAATCATAGAGTTACCTCATGGGGAGTTAGCTGCACCTACGAATGATATAAATACTACCGTTGCTTTAGCTTTACTTACGTCAATAGCATATTTTTATGCGGGACTTAGCAAAAAAGGCTTAAGTTATTTTGGTAAATATATTCAACCAACTCCAATTCTTTTACCCATTAACATTTTAGAAGATTTTACAAAACCCTTATCACTTAGCTTTCGACTTTTCGGAAATATATTAGCGGATGAATTAGTAGTTGTTGTTCTTGTTTCTTTAGTACCTTCAGTGGTTCCTATACCTGTCATGTTCCTTGGATTATTTACAAGTGGTATTCAAGCTCTTATTTTTTCAACTTTAGCTGCTGCTTATATAGGCGAATCTATGGAGGGGCATCATTGATTGACTAATTTTATAAATCTTTTTTCTAGCGTAGTGCAAGGCATGCTCAAGATAATTTACTTTGTGAACACAGAAATAGATAAAAAGTTTTATTTATAGATTTAGAGAAAGAGTAAAAAAAATTACGATAATGGGGAATTTCAAAAAAAAAAAAAGGGGGGGGGGAAGAGATCTAAAAGATCTTTTTCCTAAAATTCGTTTGGTTCCTTTATGTCTCCTT